AGCCGACTGATCCCCTTGATCATATAACTGGGAGGGAACGTGTCACATTAGAGGTGAACGATCAGAGGTGTCCTCTAATCACCACGATGAGACTGGTCCCTCTTTTAGTAGACTCAGCTATGAATATGAATGAAGAAATGAATGCCGGGCTCTTTCTTTCACTGCTAACCCCAATAAGTTTCTTTGATACTTTCTCTTTCGTCGAGCCCCATGTGGTCCTCCTTTGAGTGTGGATTCAATTGGATGAATCTGTCAAGTCAAGAAAAACGTACGTAGCAGCAAGGATGGTGCATCGCCTATTTATCGTTCTCGCTCGGGAGCCAAAACGAACACGCCTGCTACCTACTGTACTGGACCTTCGACCAGGCATTCTACCTTTGTCGAATCGGAACCGCACTCGAACAGTTGAGCGGCTGGAAAGAAAGGACTCTGGTTTGTTGGTTTAGTTGGCCGCTGCCTGATACTATGACTATGGCGGGTCAAGTGAGGAAAGGAAGGCCTAACGGCTCCTTAGTTTTGGGCTTTTTAGTTGCCCGTGAATTGCTCTGTGGAAAGAGAGTCCTAGATTGACTCTTGATGGATCTGCTGATCTTTGTGTTTAGAACGAGGCAAAGTAGTTCTTGGATTTCGAATGCCCGTCCTCAGCGGAAACCGGGAATCTCCTTTACTTGGCTTTGTTGGCCGCTGCCCGGTCCTATCTTGCCCAAGTAATTCCACCACTCAAAGGAAGACTCTCTGAGGAATCTGGTTTTCCAGAAGGCGTAAAGCTCTTCCACTTTTAGACGATGCTTTCGTTGTTGAAAAGTAGTTTCCTTTGTTCACGTGTGATGATTTGGCAATGTCCCGTTCAGAATGGCAAATGGGCGACTCGGAATCCTATTATGCTTTCAGGGAGACCTTGAAGGGGCCATAAAAGGAGTAGTCCGAAAGACTTCCTTGCCCGATTGAGTAGTCAAATGGTTTACTATTTCGTTTTTGTACCGTCTGCGAAATGAAATGTAGGTGTACCGCCACAATGTTAGCCAAAATGTAAGCCGGCGCTTCCCAGAGAGGAATATCCCTAGAGAAAGAAGTGAAGTACGGGCTGAGAATGGTCTTCAATAGACTCGAATTCGACCCTTTCTTTTGGGAGTGTAAAAGACCGGAGTTTGGAATCCGTCTTTGAAGAAAGAAGCCGCCTAGCTCCTTCTTTCTCGCACGACCACTTGATGAAATTTGGAGGGAAGTGGAGTAAATGGCCGATACTACTGGAAGGATTCCTCTTTGGATAATAGGTACTGTAACTGGTATTCTTGTGATCGGTTTAGTAGGCATTTTCTTTTATGGTTCATATTCCGGATTAGGCTCATCCCTGTAGTAATCGGATGAACGGAGTTGTAAACATGAAAGCGTAGGAACTCAACGGGATTCCCTTCTCTATTTAATTTAGGCTAACCAATCGCATCTTTGCAGCCCTTCTATCTGCTACCGATCTATCGTATCTTGCTACTGAGCTCAAAGAGATAGGTATTATGTTCCCTTAGCGAGAAAGAGAATAGGGTAGCTCCTTTTCGTCGAAAGCTTTGAAGCAGTGGACTCAATACCGGAATGGAATCCATGCAAGGAATGGACTCAAAACATGAATACCAGTATTCGTTCCCGGGATCAACAGTAAGGAAAGGCTCTGCAAGACCTCGACTTAATAGAATAGGATCCGGGGAGGAGAAAGACCAATTGAAGAAAGAGGAGTGAAAGTGCTAGACCATATGGGATAAGAAGCTAACCAAGAGAAGAGTGGAACGAGCTTTCTATACGAAGAGCTTTCACTTGTGTATCTTGATTCTTTCTCCATCCACTATGGAATCCCTTGTTCTATCTTTAAGACATAAAACTTTATAGAGATAGAAAACTTTCGTATTTTAAGAACTCTTTGATCCCCGCCAAAGTATAGAAGTAAGGAGTCACGAGCTGGATTCGAACCAGCACCCCGGCCTCAACGGAATCTCCTCAATCAATAAGCCAGAATCGGACAAATAAGTCATCGATAGGTGACTGGATATGGGTTTGGTAAAGAGTAGTGGACCAGATGGGTAGAGAGGGAATGGAGCCCCGAGCGAACGGAATACGAATGAGGTCTGCGCTTGCCCTGTCTTCTGTCTCTCATCTAAGCAAGCGCCTCCGCAGGCACTCTTGCAATAGGAGAATATGCTTTTCATTCACCACTCTAGTCGACGGAGACAACTACTATCGGATTCAGTTGAGCCAGCCTGATTGTTCACATAAGCGAATGGCGAGTTCTTTTCCCTGGAAAGGGCTAGGGTCTCATCCTTCTCTGCTTCATCTATGGCGCCATACGAAGACTGAAATTATCCTCCTTATGGCCGTAACAACCACAGTGATAACACACAAGGTGCAGCCCCTCGTATTCAATACGTCTTATTCTCTTTCGAAAGGCCGTTCTACTCTCACACTGGTTACGAAAGGAGATTCACTCGGCAGAAAGGCTTTCTACCATAGAGGC